CTAATTTAATATCTGACATGTCAGGGTTGAATTTATTTTACTAAATTTTAGTCGTAACTTTCAAGCTTTCAATTATCGCATAAAATTTTTATATATGTATATATATATATATAATGACGCGGTGGCATAAATCATCACCTACCACAACTTGTTGATTTTGATACGCTTGGTCGAGTCTTCCTTGGTTTCGGGGTTTGACAAGGATAAACAGGAATCGCCTAGCGTAGGGGGTAAGGGGGTTTGTCGCGCAAAAGCCAAAAGGGGGTATATAGTATAAAGCTGTGTTGAATAAGAGTATGTTATGCACTTGAATTCTAAATATGCAATGCTTAAGATTATGTCTTTCAATCATTCATTCACATTAATCACATGCAAGAAAAATGTTCCACCTTAATTTACTAGTTGAGCCTGCACTCTGAGATGTATAGGAAAGGAAACCAAAAAAAGAGAACGCTATGCATATAAAAGAATGCCCGGCATGGTGGGTAACGAGTCGTATGTACTACACCATTAATCAGATGCCAGTATAATTATCCGTATGTGGAGTTATGCAGTTATGTACCTGAAATAGGAACCAGATGCCAGTAATAATTCACCAAGTGCTACCCCCACAATTGTTGTCCCTGACCCTATCATTAATAGTATGCCTTTATATATACTGGTTGGTGGTCTCTTACTACATTAAGATTTGACGTATAAATGTAAGTTGAGTATTTCAAGGAAAGTTTTGAGAACAATTGTATGGGGAGTAAATATCTTAATTGACGTTGGATAGTATGGGGTATAATATTAATATGGTTTATGTATACCTTAGTTATTATTACTTGCTTTATGGTCTATTTATTTAATAGGTGATTATACATTAATGTACTAATCCATTAATGTAATATTATGCATAATATGTACTATACCATAAGCAGAAAATAGTTAAATTTAGAATACTGGCTTTGGGAGCCAGTGGTGGGAGTTAAAATCTCCCTTTTCTGGCGCTAGGGAGGACTTTAACCTCCGATCTTCGGATTACAAGACCGATGCTTTAAGGCTAAGCTACTAGGGCAAGCTCATTCTAATGCCTTGTTTTCTAGTCATCCCGCCAGTGGAATTAGTACTAAAAACAGTGTAAAATAAAGAATAGATGCAAGTTGTCCAATGATAACAAATGGGTGTTCTACTGGCATTCCTCCAATTCATGTTAGGATAAGTATGTCGGCGACTAGGGTTCAAAAGAGGAATTGGGTAATTGGTCGAAATGCTAGGCCTCGCTGTTTTGATGTATGAAGAATAGGTACTACTATTAAAACTAGGATTGAAAATAATAGGGCTAGTACCCCTCCTAATTTATTGGGGATTGATCGAAGGATAGCATAGGCAAATAAGAAGTATCATTCTGGTTTAATATGAGGAGGTGTAACTAATGGGTTTGCGGGGGTAAAGTTGTCGGGGTCTCCCAAAAGGTTGGGAGAAAATAGTGAAAGTGAAGTTAATGCCAGGAGGACTACTGCAAAACCTAGTAAGTCTTTATATGAGAAGTAAGGGTGAAATGATACTTTATCTGCATCTGAGTTTAATCCTATGGGGTTATTTGAACCTGTTTCATGGAGAAAGAGCAAATGTAAAATAGTGGCCGCGGCAATAATAAAAGGCAAGAGGAAATGGAAGGCAAAGAATCGTGTAAGTGTTGCGTTATCTACTGAGAATCCACCTCAAATTCATTGAACTAAGGCATTTCCTACATAAGGGACTGCAGATAGAAGGTTAGTAATTACTGTGGCCCCTCAAAAGGATATTTGGCCTCATGGAAGTACGTAGCCAACGAATGCTGTCATTATAACTAGTAGGAAAAGAATTACTCCAATATTTCAAGTCTCTTTGTAGAGGTAGGACCCATAATATAGTCCTCGAGCAATATGAATATAAATGCAAATAAAGAAAAATGATGCACCATTAGCATGAATGTTACGGATAAGTCATCCATAATTTACATCACGGCAGATGTGGGCTACGGATGAAAAAGCAGTAGAAATATCAGATGTATAATGTATGGCCAGGAACAGTCCTGTTAGGATTTGGGTAATTAAACATAGTCCTAATAATGAGCCAAAATTTCATCATACTGAAATGTTGGAAGGAGCTGGGAGGTCAATTAGTGCATCATTAGCAATTTTAATTAGAGGGTGCGTTTTTCGTAGGCTTGCCATTAAAAGGGTTTTTATAGTTGAACAACAACGGTGGTTCTTCAAGTCACTGGTCCCGGTTAAAATCCGGGTAGAAATTATGACTTATTTAGTGTCTTTACTGTTAATAGCCCTAATGTTGGGTTTGGTTGCTGTAGCTTCTAATCCGGCACCTTATTTTGCTGCTTTGGGTTTAGTAGTGGCAGCTGGGGTTGGGTGTGGTGTATTAATTAGCCACGGGGGATCTTTTTTATCTTTGGTTCTTTTTTTAATTTATTTGGGGGGAATGCTTGTGGTGTTTGCTTATTCAGCAGCTTTGGCCGCTGAGCCATTTCCGGAGTCTTGAGGGGATCGTTCTGTCTTGGGTTACGTTGTAATTTATTTAGTTGGTGTAGGGTTAGTAATAAGTTTTTTCTGCGGGGACTGGTATGAAGGTTCTTGAATAATTATTGACACATTTAAGGAGTTTACTATGTTGCGGGGGGATATTAGTGGTGTAGCTATAATATATTCGTCGGGAGGAGGCGTGTTAGTAATTTGTGCATGGGTATTGCTTTTAACCTTGTTTGTGGTTCTTGAGCTAACTCGAGGGCTGAGTCGAGGTTCTCTTCGAGCAGTCTAAGCTATAACTAGAAGAATGGCAACGGTTGTGGTTAAAAGGAAAATTATTAAGTAAGTTTTAATTATACCTTGCTGTATATCACTAACAGTTTTAGCTATTTTTACTTGAAGTGAAGATGTCCCTTTTGGGCCTATAGCTTCAAATCATGTTTGATCAACTAGTTGAGTGGCAATTGATTGACCTAAGGTTAAGTTGAGGTTGGGTAATAATCGGTGAATTATTGAGGGGAAGTATCCTAGTATATTTGAGAAATGGTGTGGAGAAATTGTGGGGGTAATTTTAAATTGTTTGTTTGTTAAAGCAGTTAATTCTAAGGCTGCGAGTAGGCCAAGAATTGTTACCAAGAGGGCAGCTAATTTAAGGATAGGCGGTATACTTATAACAGGTGTTTTTAAGGGTAAAAAGTTTGATGAAATAATTAATCCAGCAATAATACTTCCTCAAGCGAGCCGCTTGATTGGGTTAATAACTGAGGGGTTGTTTTCGTTAATAGGTGATAAAGGCAGGAATCGAGGTGTTCCCATAGTAACAAAATATACCACGCGGAAGCTATATACTGCAGTGAAAGAGGTAGCAATAAGTGTAAGAATCAGGGCTCAGGCGTTTAGGTGAGAGGTATTTAGGGCTTCAATAATAGCGTCTTTTGAATAAAAGCCGGCTAAAAAGGGAGTGCCTGTTAGGGCTAGGCTGCCAATTGTAAGACAGGTTGAGGTTACTGGTATTAAGTTTTGTAATCCTCCCATTTTACGAATATCTTGTTCGTCATATAGGCTATGAATAACTGACCCTGAGCATAAGAATAATATAGCTTTAAAAAAGGCGTGCGTACAGATATGAAGAAATGCCAGTTGTGGTTGATTTAGCCCAATAGTGACTATTATAAGTCCAAGCTGGCTTGATGTGGAGAATGCAACAATTTTTTTAATATCATTTTGGGTTAGGGCACAGGCTGCTGTGAATAGGGTCGTTAAAGCACCTAGGCAAAGACAAGTTGTTAATGCAATATTGTTATCTTCTATAAGGGGGTGAAGGCGAATTAAGAGAAAGATCCCAGCTACAACCATAGTGCTGGAGTGAAGTAGGGCAGAGACTGGTGTGGGACCCTCTATAGCAGAGGGCAGTCAAGGATGTAGTCCAAATTGGGCTGATTTCCCCGTTGCGGCTAGGATTAGGCCAAGGAGGGGAAGGGTTATATCAAAGTTTTTTGATAAGAAGAAAATTTGTTGAATTTCTCATGAGTTAAGATTTATTGCAAGTCAGGCTATGGTCATAATTAGGCCGATGTCGCCCACTCGATTATATAAGACGGCCTGTAGAGCTGCTGTATTAGCATCTGCCCGTCCATATCATCAGCCGATTAGGAGGAAGGATATAATTCCTACTCCCTCTCAGCCAATAAAAAGTTGAAATATATTATTTGCTGTAACGAGTAAAATTATGGCTACAAGAAATAGAAGTAAATATTTGAAAAATCGGTTAATAAATGGGTCAGAATGCATGTACCAGGATGCAAACTCAAGAATGGACCAAGTTACGTAGAGGGCAATTGGTGTAAAGATGATAGAGTAGTGATCAAATTTGAAGCTAATATTAATATCAAAAGGGGCGATGTTTATTCAGTGTCAGTTAGTAACAATAGTCTCGGTTCCTTGATTAAGAAAAATTATTAATGGAAGTAGGCTTACTAGGAATGCAGTGCTTACAGAGGTTTTTACATGTGTAACTGCTCATTTTTGGTCCTGGGGATTAGGATTAAGAGTGGTTAGAAGCGGATAGGTAAGGATGGCAATTACTAGAATCAGTGAGGAGGAAAGGATCAGAGTTGTTGGGTGCATAGCTTTTACTTGGATTTGCACCAAGAGTTTTTGGTTCCTAAGACCAATGGATGAGCTGTTATCCTTCAAAAGCGCGAGGAAACCACGGAGTTTAACCGTGGGTTGTAAGGATTAGCAGAACTTATTGCCTCGGGCTTTCCTCGGTGAGTAAGGGGATTTTAGCCCCTGTCTTTAGAATCACAATCTAATATTTTATTTAAACTATACTTACTAAAAGCACCAGCCTCATATAAGTTCCGGTTTTGCAATTAAGAGAATAACCGGGACAAGATGAAGGGTCAGTAGTAGGTGTTCTCGGGTGTGAAATGGTGGAAGACCAGTGATGTGCGGGGGTGTGGGACCTCGTTGTGATATTAGGAAAAGGTATAAAGAATAACCAGCTGTAATTAGGGTGCCAATTCCTGTAAGAAGGATGGTTCAAGGAGATCAATTAAATAAAGTGGAGATAATAGTTAATTCTCCTATGAGGTTAGGTAAAGGTGGGAGTGCTAGGTTGGCCAGGTTAGCAATGAATCATCAGGCAGCTGTTAATGGGAAGATTATTTGTAGTCCTCGAGCAAGAATTATAGTTCGGCTATGGGTTCGTTCATAGGCGGTGTTGGCTAGGCAGAATAATGCGGATGATACTAGCCCATGAGCAATTATCAAAATAGTTGCACCTGTAAAACCTCATGGGGTTTGAATTAAAATTCCCCCGGCTACTAGGCCTATGTGACTAACGGATGAGTAAGCAATTAGGGATTTTAGGTCTGTTTGCCGGAGGCAGATTGAGCCTGTTATAATAATGCCCCACAAGGCTAAAATAATAAAAGGGTAGGCGAGTTCTTTAGAAAGAGGGTCTAACATAACTATTATTCGTATTATACCATACCCCCCGAGTTTTAAGAGGACTGCGGCAAGGACCATGGATCCTGCTACAGGGGCTTCGACATGCGCTTTAGGTAGTCAGAGGTGAACGCCGTATAGAGGTATTTTAACAAGAAATGCGATTAAGCATCCGGCCCATCAAAATATATGACCTCAAGAGTGAAGGGTCAAGGGTTGCGAGTATTGCAAAATAAATATTGAAAGAGTTCCGGTGGAGTGCTGAAGAAGCAGAAGTGCCACTAAAAGTGGTAATGATCCTGCTAGAGTATAAAAAAGAAAGTAAGTTCCTGCATTTAGGCGTTCGGTCTGATTACCCCATCGGGTAATAATAATTAAGGTGGGGATGAGGGTGGCTTCAAATATAACATAAAATATAATAATTTCTGTGGCACCAAATGCTATAATCAGGAAGGCTTGTAAGGATACTAGGAGGGTAATATAGAGTCGTTGGCGGTTAATGGGTTCTGGATTAATATGATTTTGGCTGGCTAGAATTATTAGTGGGAGAAGCCAGCATGTGAGAACTAATAGTGGTGTGGATAGCGGGTCTGTGGCTAAATAAAGATTAGAGGTGGACCAGCCTGTCTCAGATACTCAGCACAGTCATAATATACTGGTTAGTGCAATTAGGAGGCTATAGGCAGTTGTTAATGGCCATAATCATTTTGGTGATGATAACCAGATTGTTGGAAACAGCATAATTGTAGGGATTAGTACTTTTAGCATTGTAGGAGATTAAGGTTTTGTAGGCGGTCAGTTCCATGTGTTCGAGCTGTGGCAACAAGTAGTGCCAAACCTGCGCTGGCTTCGCAGGCCGAAAATGCTAGTAGGAGTATAGGTGCTGCGGAGAATCCTGTTATTTCAAACTGCAAGGCCCAGAGGGCCAGTGCAATAAATAGTGATAATATTATACCCTCTAGGCATAGTAGTGCAGATAGGAGGTGGGTGCGGTGAAATGTTAGGCCTATTAGTCCTAGAATAAAGGCGGAGCTAAAGCTGAAGTGTACGGGTGTCATAAGGGAGTCATGGAGTTGAACCACGGTCTTCTGAGCCGAAATCAGAGGTCTTTCTTTGGACTAACACCCTATTCTGCTCATTCCAAGCCCCCTTGGGTTCATTCATATACTAAGCCTAGTGTTAGGAGAATTAAAATGGCTGAGGCTCAGAGAAGAGTTCCGGCGGGGTTAAAGAGTTGGTCTCCTCAGGGTAGAGGGAGTAGGAGTGCAATTTCTAGGTCAAAGAGAAGGAAGAGAATGGCAACTAAAAAGAATCGGATTGAAAATGGTAGTCGGGCAGATCCAAGGGGATCAAATCCACATTCATAGGGTGAGAGTTTTTCTGCATCTGGGTTCATTTGTGGAAGTCAAAAAGATACAATGGCTAAAATTAATGATAATGTCATTGAAATAACTAAAATGGAAATAACTAAATTCATTATCTTTCCTTGGGGTTTAACCAAGACTAGGTGATTGGAAGTCACTCGTACTAACTTTAGATACTAGAAAGATATGAGCCTCATCAGTAGATTGATACGTAGAGGAATAGTCAGACTACGTCAACGAAGTGTCAGTATCATGCAGCAGCTTCAAAGCCGAAGTGGTGTTCAGATGTAAAGTGGTACTGGATTTGGCGAAGAAGACAAACGGCCAAGAAGGATGACCCAATAATTACATGGAGACCGTGGAAGCCTGTAGCCACAAAAAATGTAGAGCCGTAGACACCGTCTGCAATAGTAAAGGGTGCCTCATAATATTCTATTGCTTGCAGGGCTGTAAAATAAAATCCCAAAATAATAGTAAGTGCAAGGGATTGAATGGCTTGGTTTCGTTCACCTTCTATAAGGCTGTGATGTGCTCATGTTACTGTTACCCCTGATGCTAAAAGGACAGCTGTATTGAGTAGGGGAACTTCGAAGGGGTCTAGGGGTGTAATTCCAGTGGGTGGCCAGCATCCTCCTAGTTCAGGGGTTGGTGCTAGGCTTGAGTGGTAAAAGGCTCAGAAAAAGCCCAGGAAGAAAAATACTTCTGATGTAATAAAAAGAATTATACCATATCGTAGGCCTTTTTGAACGGGGGGAGTATGATGACCTTGGAAGGTTCCTTCCCGAATAATATCTCGTCATCATTGATACATAGTTAGAAGAAGTAAAATTAACCCGAGGGTTATTAGTGTTGTAGAGTGAAAATGGAATCAGATTGCTAGGCCGGATGTTAATAATAGGGCTCCGACTGCGCCAGTTAGTGGTCATGGGCTTGGGTCAACCATATGATACGCATGTGCTTGGTGGGCCATTAGACGTTCTCTTGAAGGTATAGGCTTAATAGAAGAACAAATACGTATGCCTGAATTATGGCTACGGCTACTTCTAGTAGGGTTAATAAAAATAAAACAGTAGCAGTTAAAATTGCTACTGTAGGCATCATGGGAAGTAGCACAAACACAGCGGTGGCAATTAATTGAATTAATAAATGCCCGGCAGTTAAGTTGGCTGTTAGTCGAACACCTAGGGCTAATGGGCGAATAAATAGACTGATTGTTTCGATAACAATTAAGACAGGAATTAATGGAAGGGGGGTCCCTTCTGGTAAGAGGTGCCCTAGTGCAACTGTTGGTTGGTTGCGTATCCCAATGAGGACTGTGGCAAGTCATAGCGGAACCGCAAATCCTATATTTAATGACAGTTGTGTTGTTGGAGTAAAAGTATAAGGCAGGAGCCCAAGCATATTAATCGTAATCAAGAATACTATTAGGGAGGCAAATAATAGAGCCCACTTGTGTCCACCGACATTTAGTGGCAATATTAATTGGTTAATAAAGCGGTTAATTAGTCAACCTTGAATAGTAATTAGACGATTATTAATTCATCGGGTTGAGGGGGTGGGGTATATTACTCAGGGTAGCATAATGGCAATAGCTATTAATGGAATTCCTAAATATGATGGGCTTGCAAATTGATCAAAGAAGCTTATTGCCATGGTCAGTCTCAGGGTTGGGCTTTATGTTCTTCTATGCTTAGTGGAGTTGGTTCATTAGGAGAAACATGGTTTAGAACTTTTGTAGGGATAATGGTTAAGAAAATTAATCATGAAAATAATAAGATTGCAAATCAGGGGGCAGGGTTCAATTGTGGCATTTCATCAGGGGTGGTAGGGAGGCACCATTCTTTGGCTTAAAAGGCCAACGCTGTAGCCCAAATTTAGCTTCCTGGTGAGGCGTCTTTTAGTTTAAGTGCGTTTCTCTAGCGTAGTCAAACATTATTTGTTCGGTTTCTTCTATTAAAGCTTCTTCTAGTAGGGCTGAGATTCAGAATTCAAAATGTTCAAGTGGAACGGCTTCAACAACAATTGGCATAAAGCTGTGGTTTGCTCCACAAATTTCGGAGCATTGTCCGTAAAATAACCCTGGGCGAGAGGCAATAAAGGCAGTTTGGTTTAGGCGGCCTGGGACTCCATCTATTTTAACACCGAGGGATGGAACAGCTCAAGAATGGAGCACGTCTTCAGCAGAGACTAGTACACGGATCGGTGACTCCATTGGGACAATTATTCGGAGGTCAGTTTCAAGAAGTCGGAATTCACCGGGGTTTAAGTTTTGAGTCGGAACTATATATGAGTCAAAGCCTAAATCCTCGTAGTCAGTGTATTCATAGCTTCAGTATCATTGGTGGCCTAGGGCTTTAATGGTAAGGTGGGGATCATTAATCTCATCTATAAGATACAAAATTCGAAGGGAGGGAAGGGCAATTAAAACAAGAATTACAGCTGGTAGGATGGTTCATACAATCTCAATCCCTTGAGAGTCTAAAATATACTTATTAGTTAATTTTGTGGAAACTATGGCGACTATAATATAAAGTACAAGGGTGCTAATTAAAAACACAATTATTAGTGCATGATCATGGAAGTGAAGAAGTTCTTCTATAACGGGTGATGCCGCGTCTTGGAATCCTAGTTGTGAGGGATGTGCCATTAGCTTTAAGCTTAAGACATGCAGGAGTTTAACCTACAATTTCACCTTGACAAAGTGATGTAATTACAAATTTACTAATGTCTTAAAAGGAAGTGGCAGAGTGGTTATGCGGCTGGCTTGAAACCAGCACATGGGGGTTCAATTCCTCCCTTTCTCGATTAATTTGATTGAACATGAACATATGCTGGTCATTCAAATGTGTGGTGAGGTGGAGGACACCCGTGAAGTCATTCGGCATTTGTTGTGGTCATTTCTACGGATAGAACTTCCCGTTTGGAGGCAAAGGCTTCCCATAGAATAAATAGGAATATAATTACGGCTACCAGTGAAATTATTGACCCAATAGATGAGACTGTATTTCATAGAGTGTAGGCGTCTGGGTAATCTGAGTAGCGTCGGGGCATTCCTGCAAGACCAAGGAAGTGTTGCGGGAAGAAAGTGAGATTAACACCTAAAAATATGACCGCAAAATGGATTTTAGTTCAGGTGCTATGTAGGGTATACCCTGTAAATAGGGGGAATCAGTGGACAAAGCCAGCCATAATGGCAAAGACTGCTCCCATTGAGAGTACATAATGGAAATGAGCAACTACATAGTATGTGTCGTGGAGCACAATGTCAATAGATGAATTAGCCAGGACAATCCCAGTTAGTCCTCCCACGGTAAATAGGAAAATAAATCCAAGGGCTCATAATATAGGGGTTTCCCATTTAATTGAGCCTCCATGAAGTGTAGCTAGTCAGCTAAAAACTTTTACGCCCGTGGGGATGGCAATAATTATAGTAGCAGATGTAAAGTATGCACGAGTATCAACATCTATCCCAACTGTAAACATATGATGAGCTCAGACAATAAAACCCAGGAGGCCGATGGCCATTATAGCTCAGACTATTCCTATATATCCGAAGGGTTCTTTTTTGCCTGCATAATAGGCTACGACATGAGAGATAATACCAAATCCTGGTAAAATTAAAATGTAAACTTCTGGGTGACCGAAGAATCAGAATAAATGCTGGTAAAGAATAGGATCTCCTCCACCCGCCGGATCAAAAAATGTGGTATTTAGGTTTCGATCTGTTAATAACATTGTGATCCCAGCAGCTAGGACGGGCAAAGATAACAAGAGAAGGACGGCGGTTACAAGCACTGCTCACACGAACAGGGGAGTTTGATATTGTGATATGGCTGGGGGTTTCATGTTAATTGTTGTGGTAATAAAATTGATTGCCCCTAAGATAGATGAAACTCCTGCTAAATGTAAGGAGAAAATAGTAAGGTCTACAGATGCACCTGCGTGGGCTATATTGCTGGCTAGTGGAGGATAAACGGTTCAGCCTGTTCCGGCACCAGCTTCAACACCAGAAGATGCAAGCAATAGGAGGAATGAGGGCGGGAGGAGTCAAAAGCTTATATTATTTATTCGGGGAAATGCCATGTCAGGTGCGCCAATTATTAGAGGAATAAGTCAATTACCAAACCCACCAATAAGAATTGGTATTACTATAAAGAAGATTATAACAAAGGCATGTGCAGTTACAAGAACATTATAAATTTGGTCATTTCCAAGGAGAGACCCGGGTTGGCTGAGCTCAGCACGAATTAAAAGACTGAGGGCAGTTCCAACCATTCCAGCTCAGGCACCAAATACAAGGTAGAGGGTGCCAATATCTTTGTGGTTAGTAGAGAAGAGTCAGCGTGTGATTGCCACAGGTAGGATGGCCGAAGTCAGGTGGTGGGTTGTAGCCCCATATATAGAGGTTTAAGTCCTCTTCCTATCAAGCCCCGTGGTGGAGAACATATTGGATTGCAAATCCAAAGACGCAGATTGACATCTGCCGGGGCTTTCCCGCCTTGCTCGCCCGACGGCGGGAAAGTAGATGAATGCTCGCTGGTTTGGGCGCTTAGCTGTTAACTAAGAATTTGTAGGATCGAGGCCTTCTCATCTAGAAAGGCTTTAGCTTAATTAAAGTATCTGATTTGCATTCAGAAGATGTGGTATAGAATCCCGCAAGTCTTATCAGGGGCTAGGAGATTTTAACTCCTGCTTAGAGCTTTGAAGGCTCTTGGTCTAAATTATCCTAAGCCCCTAAGTAGTTAATGCTAGGATGGCGGGGGTAATTGGTAGAAGTCCTAGGGTGATTATGGTAAATAGGGCTAGGACTAGGGTTGATTGGGTGCTGGAGCTTCGTCAGGGTATTAGAGAATTAATTGTAACAGGTGAAATTGTTAAGGCCATTGCATAGCAGAGGCGTAAATAAAAATATAAGCTCAGTAGGGCTGCTAGAGCTATAATTGTTGCGGTAAGAGATAGTTCTTGTTTTGCTAATTCTTGTAAAATTAACCATTTAGGTATAAATCCAGTTAAAGGGGGAAGTCCTCCTAGGGAGAGAAGGGCTAAGGCCGTTATAGCTATAAGAGTTGGTGTTTTTGCTCACGCGGAAGAAAGCGTGTTAATTTCTGTGGCCAGTGATATTTTAAAGGAGAGAAATGCTGTGGCTGTTATAAAAATATATGTTCCTAGTGCCAGGAGGGTTAGCTGAGGGGCAAATTGTAAAACAATGACTATTCAGCCTATATGAGCAATAGAGGAGTAAGCTAAAATTTTTCGTAGTTGAATTTGATTTAGGCCACCCCATCCCCCAATAAGGGTAGAAAGAAGGCCTAAAGAGGAAAGGAGGTAAGGATTGATTATAGGGGCTACTTGAATAATTAATGCAAATGGTGCTAGTTTTTGTCATGTAGATAAAATAAGTCCTGTTGTTAAATCAAGGCCTTGGAGGACCTCTGGCAGTCAGAAATGTACGGGGGCCAGGCCAATTTTTAGTGCTAGTGCTATAACTACTAAAGTTGAAGCTAGTGGGTGAGATAAATTATTAATATCTCATTCTCCTACTACTCATGCATTTGTTGTGGCTGCAAATAAAATTATAGCTGCGGCTGTTGCTTGTGTTAAAAAATATTTGGTTGTAGCTTCAACTGCTCGTGGGTGATGTTGTTGTGCTATCAGTGGAATAATTGCTAGGGTATTAATTTCTAACCCTATTCAGGCTAATAATCAGTGGGAGCTTGCGAAGGTTAATGTGGTTCCCAGTCCTAGGCTGGACAACAAAATAACTAGTACATAGGGATTCATTAATAGGGGAGGGATTTTAACCGTCATGTTCGGGGTATGGGCCCGAAAGCTTAATTAGCTGACCTTATCTTAGAAAGTGGTGTAGAGGAAGCACCAGGAGTTTTGATCTCCTGAGTATGGGTTCAATTCCCTTCTTTCTAGGAACTGGAGGGACTCTAACCCTCATAAGCCACTCTATCAAAGTGGTCCTTAGGTATTCAGGCACGGTTCCTGCTTGTTAGAGTTGTGGAGGGAGGCCTGCAAATGCAATTGGGAGGGCGGTGTGTCATAAAACTAGGGCTAAGGTTAGAGGTAAGAAGTTTTTTCACACCAGGTGCATTAATTGGTCATAGCGGAATCGTGGATATGAGGCTCGGACTCATAAAAATACTATAGAAAGAAGTGCAGCTTTAGTTATTAAGTTAATTGTTGTTAGTTCAGGGAGGGCTGGAAGATGTGAGGCACCAAGAAAAAGGACAGCTGATAGGGTATTTATTAATAAAATGTTGGCATATTCAGCCAGAAAAAAGAGGGCGAAGGGTCCCCCTGCGTATTCTACATTAAATCCTGATACTAGCTCAGATTCACCTTCGGTTAGGTCAAAGGGCGCCCGATTGGTTTCTGCTAGTGTAGAGATATATCATATTGCTGCTAGTGGTCAGGCTGGAATAAGAAGTCAGATGCCTTCTTGTGTAATATTAAATATTTGTAGCGTGTATCCTCCTGAAAAGATAATCACTGAGAGAAGAATCAATCCTAAGCTCACTTCATAAGAAATTGTCTGGGCTACAGCTCGTAGGGCACCAATTAATGCATATTTTGAGTTTGAGGCTCAGCCTGATCCGAGAATTGAATATACGGCAAGACTTGAGAGGGCTAAAATAAATAAGACACCCAGGTTAAGGTCTATAACGGGGTATGGTATAGGAATAGGGGCTCATAACATTATAGCTAATGTAAATGCAAGTATAGGGGTGGCTAGAAATAGAAATGGGGATGATGTAGATGGACGGATTGGTTCTTTAATAAATAATTTTACTCCGTCTGCAATAGGTTGAAGAAGGCCATAGGGTCCAACAATGTTCGGACCTTTACGTAATTGTATATAACCTAAAACCTTTCGTTCAATTAGTGTAAGGAATGCTACCGCTAGGAGAACAGGGACAATATACGCGAGAGGGTTAATTAAATGCGTTAGTAGAGTGTTTAACATGAACTAAGAAGAGGATTTGAACCTCTGGCTGAAAGGGCTTAGGCCTTTTGCAATTACCATGCTCTGCCATCTTAGTATGGCATTATCTTTGCCTAAGTTGAAGGTCCTCCATTTATTTAATTTAGTTGTCTTCATTAATTAGGGGTAAGGCATACTTTTAGCATGGGCCTTTCTTTTCCGGTCCTTTCGTACTAGGAAAAGTGACATTTACAGATAGAAACTGACCTGGATTGCTCCGGTCTGAACTCAGATCACGTAGGACTTTAATCGTTGAACAAACGAACCCTTAATAGCGGCTGCACCATTAGGATGTCCTGATCCAACATCGAGGTCGTAAACCCCCTCGTCGATATGGACTCTGGGAGAGGATTGCGCTGTTATCCCTAGGGTAACTTGGTCCGTTGATCGGCCTATAGGCCGGATCATTATTGGTCAGATTTTCTGTATCTTAGAAATGTCTTTCTTGGTTTTAGGTTTAGTTTCCCAATCCACTCGGAGGATATATTTTTCTCCGTGGTCGCCCCAACCGAAGGTAAAATTCCATTATCCGCTAAGGTTTAACTCTTATTAAGAAAGTTGTTTGACGCGGCTGGGTTTGAACCTTAAGCTCCAAAGGGTCTTCTCGTCTTGTATATTTATGTCCGCTTCTGCACGGGCAGATCAATTTCACTGACTTGGAAAGGGAGACAGTTAAGCCCTCGTTTGGCCATTCATACAGGTCTTCATTTAAAAGACAAGTGATTGCGCTACCTTTGCACGGTCAAAATACCGCGGCCGTTAAACTTGTGGTCACTGGGCAGGCTGGACCTCCTATACTTTGAATTTTGCAGGAGGCGATGTTTTTGGTAAACAGGCGAGGCTTATGTTTGCCGAGTTCCTTCCCTTCCTTTTAGTCTTTCCTTTAGGCATTCCAGTGTGGGATTAACGATTGGTATTTGTATTATTTTCTTGTGATCTTTATTATTTACATTGCCCTCTTTTATTGGGTTCGTTAATTGCCGGCGGCTTATCCGGGCTGGCTTACACTTATGCTCGGAGAGAGATATCATCTCTTGTTACTCATATTAGCATGGTCTCTTCCATAATATTATGGAGCGGCCTGATATGTTTAGGGGAGTGGGATATTTTATTGAAATAATAAATTTCATAATGTCTGAGCTTTAACGCTTTCTGTGCAGATGGCTGCTTTTAGGCCCACTGAAACAATAAATTTTTGTAATTATAATCCTTATTCTCCTGTAAAAGTTGTATCCTTGGTTGAAGGGGCTGTACCCCCTTCAGCTAACTCTCATATTTCTCTTATGTTTTTAAATTAGATATTACTTAATTAATTAAAGGGAATATGAGGCTGAACTTCTATTCATTTCTCAGGCAACCAGCTATCACCAAGTTCGGTAGGTCTGTCACCTCTACCCGGGGCTCTTCCCACTCTTTTGCCACAGAGACGGGTTGGCCCTTTTAGGCTGTCCCGGGGTAGCTCACTTGGTTTCGGGGTAACAAACTATAGGTCTCTTTGCCTGTTGTATTCTTGCTAAATCATGATGCAAAAGGTACGAGTTTTAGTCTCTGCTTTTTTATGCTTAAATGACTTATTTCATTGCTCTTTCAGCATTCCCTTGCGGTACTTTTTCTATTGCTTATGGAACCTTTTTCGTCTCCCGTACTTAGGTGGAAAAATGGTTTAATTAATAATTTTAGATTTTATTACTTTATTTATATTGATAATTTAATGTGGTGATTAAGCTAGCTATTTAGCTCAGGGTGATCCAACTTGCATGGATGTCTTCTCGGTGTAAGGGAGATGCTTAACTATCTCAGCCACGCCCTGATTTAATCCAAGTGCACCTTCCGGTACACTTACCATGTTACGACTTGCCTCCCCTTATTTGTGCTTTGGTGTTAATAACGCTTATTGCTATTAGCGGGGAGAGTGACGGGCGGTGTGTACGCGCCTCAGAGCCGGGTTCAAAAGGACACTCTATTTCCTTTTTACTGCTAAATCCTCCTTCAAGCACCAGTTTTCATAGTGCTGTTCGTAATATTCTTGTTAAAGAAAATGTAGCCCATTTCTTCCCACTTCGTTCGCTACACCTCGACCTGACGTTTTGGATTATATTCACTTTGCTTACTATTAGTCCTTCACAGGGTAAGCTGACGACGGCGGTATATAGGCGGGGATGGCCAGAAGTGGTGAGGTTTAACGGGGGTTATCGGTTCTAGAACAGGCTCCTCTAGGGGGATCTAAGGCACCGCCAAGTCCTTTGGGTTTTAAGCTAATGCTCGTAGTACCCTGGCGGGCGTTTATTGTGAAGTAACGCCTAAGTTTATGGCTGAGCATAGTGGGGTATCTAATCCCAGTTTGTTTCTCAGCTTTCGTGGAGTCAGGTGGATAATATTAAAGCTACTTTCGTGTGTGAACTTCAGACACTCAGGGGCGTATGACAGCCAAGAGGTCTTTTGGCTTTATTTTACTAAACCTTAACCACCCTTTACGCCGTGTCCATCAACTAGGGCCTCTCGTATAACCGCGGTGGCTGGCACGAGTTTTACCGGCCCTTTTAACCCTAACTAAGTCAAGCTTTCACTTATGGCTTAATATTTATCACTGCTGAGTTCCCTTGGGGGTGTGGCATGGCAAGGCGTCTTGGGCTAAAATTTGTGCCTGATGCCTGCTCCTCGTCCCCGGGCGGGGGATTGAGGGCATTCTCACGGGTTTGCGGAGACTTGCATGTGTAAATTGGGCTAAAGCTGATGGTAAAGTCAGGACCAAGCCTTTGTGCAAGCGGGGCTTTCTAGGGCCCATCTTAGCATCTTCAGTGCTATGCTTTGTTTTAAGCTACGCGAGC